TAGTCTCTGTTTGTGGTGACATAAGTCCCTCCCTACAACTTCAATTTTTAATTTTTACAACAAAGCAACAAGGTCTACTCGACATAAATTAGGCCCTAATGAAACCTTTTATAGGAATCTTTCATAAAATTCTCAATTAATATTATCAACTAATCAAAACGGTTCGTTAATAGACCATGTATTTGATTTGTCAAATACATCATTATTGTATACTCTTTCATATGTATGGCGCAACCCAATCGTAACCGTTGTTTTTCAAGTTTCGAATTTCGTATCCCCATTTGAATTGAAAGAACTAAAAAATTCGAAATTGACTCTTGACAGCGGTATATGTTGTATATGTATATCCTAGATGTGAAAATAGGCAGAATTCCATCATGAAAGGGTAAAAGAATAGGCTAGATATAAATCTATCTACTAAATCCAAACTAAGTCCCAGTGCGATAGAAATAAGGAATCATAAAAAAAATATAGTTTTAGAGTTCGGGTTCGATTTCCATAGATAATACAGAAAGGATTGTCTATAATGATAGGCAAATAAAAGACTTTCTTAGGATTGTTATTGAATTGAATACAATAATTCAAAAACGTAAAGTAAGCAATTGAATTGCAGTCCTTTTGTTGGTACCGGCAAAACGGATTGCTAACTCCAATTTCTTTTTTAATTAATCGATCAGCTTGCTTTCGGACATTTTTTTTTTTTGGATTCGATAATTTTCATTTTCGCAAAAAATTTCGACATACTTTATATTATGAGAATCAATCCTACTACTTCTAGTCCTGGGGTTTCCACACTTGAAAAAAAAAACCTGGGGCGTATCGCTCAAATTATTGGTCCGGTACTGGACGTAGCTTTTCCTCCAGGCAAGATGCCCAATATTTACAATGCTCTAGTAGTTAAAGGTCGAGATACTACTGGTGAACCAATTAATGTTACTTGTGAGGTACAACAATTATTAGGAAATAATCGAGTTAGGGCTGTAGCTATGAGTGCTACAGAGGGTCTAACGCGAGGGATGGAAGTTATTGACACAGGAGCTCCTTTAAGCGTTCCAGTCGGGGGAGCGACTCTCGGTCGCATTTTTAACGTGCTTGGAGAGCCTGTTGATAATTTGGGTCCAGTTGATACTCGCACAACATCTCCTATTCATAGATCTGCGCCCGCCTTTACTCAGTTAGATACAAAATTATCTATTTTTGAAACAGGAATTAAAGTGGTAGATCTTTTAGCCCCCTATCGTCGTGGAGGAAAAATCGGACTATTTGGGGGAGCGGGAGTGGGGAAAACAGTACTCATTATGGAATTGATTAACAATATTGCAAAAGCGCATGGGGGTGTATCCGTATTTGGCGGAGTAGGTGAACGTACTCGTGAAGGAAATGATCTTTACATGGAAATGAAAGAATCCGGCGTTATCAATGAACAAAATATTGCAGAGTCAAAGGTGGCTTTAGTCTACGGGCAAATGAATGAACCGCCAGGGGCGCGTATGAGAGTTGGGTTGACTGCCCTAACTATGGCGGAATATTTTCGAGATGTTAATGAACAAGACGTACTTCTATTTATCGACAATATCTTCCGTTTTGTCCAAGCGGGATCTGAAGTATCTGCCTTATTAGGTAGAATGCCTTCCGCTGTAGGCTATCAACCTACCCTTAGTACCGAAATGGGTACGTTACAGGAAAGAATTACTTCTACAAAAGAAGGTTCCATAACTTCGATTCAAGCAGTTTATGTACCTGCGGACGATTTGACCGATCCCGCTCCTGCCACGACATTTGCACATTTAGATGCTACTACCGTACTATCAAGGGGATTGGCCGCTAAAGGGATTTATCCAGCGGTGGATCCCCTAGATTCAACGTCAACTATGCTCCAACCTAGAATTGTTGGCGAGGAACATTATGAAATTGCGCAAAAAGTTAAGGAAACCTTACAACGTTATAAAGAACTTCAGGACATTATAGCTATCCTTGGATTGGACGAATTATCCGAAGAAGATCGTTTAACTGTAGCAAGAGCACGAAAAATTGAGCGTTTCTTATCACAACCTTTTTTCGTAGCAGAAGTATTTACGGGCTCTCCAGGAAAATATGTTGGTCTAACAGAAACAATTAGAGGGTTTCAATTGATCCTTTCCGGAGAATTAGATGGTCTTCCTGAGCAGGCTTTTTATTTGGTAGGTAACATCGACGAAGCTACCGCGAAAGCTATGAACTTAGAAACGGAGAGCAAATTAAAGAAATGACTTTAAATCTTTGTGTACTGACTCCTAATCGAAGTGTTTGGAATTCAGAAGTAAAAGAAATCATTTTATCTACTAATAGTGGCCAAATTGGTGTATTACCAAACCATGCCCCTACTGCCACAGCGGTAGATATAGGAATTTTAAGAATACGTCTTAACGACCAATGGTTAACAATGGCTTTGATGGGCGGTTTTGCTAGAATAGGCAATAATGAGATTACGATTTTAGTAAATGATGCTGAGAGGGGTAGTGACATTGATTCACAAGAAGCTCAGCAAACTCTTGAAATAGCAGAAGCTAACTTGAGGAAAGCGGAAGGAAAGAGACAAGTAATTGAAGCAAATTTAGCTTTGAGACGAGCTAGGACACGAGTAGAGGCTAGCAATCCGATTTCTTCGTAACCAGTCGGTGCGTGCGTACAAATAATCATAATCAAAAGAAGTTCTGTTTGTACACTCTTTCTATATATAGAATCTAAATATATAGAAGATATCTTTTTCTTTTTATTTTGTTGATTCAATCAACAAAATAAAAAGAAAAAGAGAATCTATTTAATAGTCTTAATAATCCAAAGGGTAAGTAGAAAAACTTATTAAATACCCTCGACTCTGACTTTGGTATCTAATAAGTTTTACCTACTATTGGATTTGAACCAATGACTCCCGCCGTATGAAAGCAACACTCTAACCGCTGAGTTAAGTAGGCCTTCTATCATTACAAAGAGGACTAAATATAACCATTCCATAGATTGATTATAAACCGAATACTGCTTATAAGCAATAGAAATCAAACGGATCAAAGAGCTATGATGGTATATCGGAGAATATTTCTCTTGACAAGAAATTATCTACATACTAAAATATGGAGCATAAACACAAGGGCTATAGCTCAGCTAGGTAGAGCACCTCGTTTACACGCGCGCCAATGTTTTTCAGGGAAGTCCATCATGCAATCAAAAGAATGAATCTTTTTGAAAAATCGATGTCTTACTCTAGGCTTTGAGGAAACAAAACAAGAGAACAATAGCCTGACAATGAATTCTAGTTCGGTCCAATTCAAGTGTCTATTTAGTTACCAAATAGAACCCATTATTGATTTGACATATTGATAGGGTGAATACCCAACCTATTCAATGCTAGGCATAATGAGTATAAGGGCCTCAAAAAATCTCTTTTCGTCCTATGAACTTTAAGGTGTATGAAGTTTCATATTGGATTCTTTAAGCGAAACGATAGAGACTCCATTTAATTTTCAAATTCATCTAGGCCAAAGGCAGACCTACGTCAAGATAACTCTTCTTTGAAACACTTTGGTAGTGCTTTTGAATCAAAGTTCAAATGAATAATGAATCTGAGCACACGGAACCATTTTCTTTCTATCAAGAAAAATATGGTAGACTAGCTGATATTTATATCAGTTAATGAAAAAGCCCAATGCAAAAAAATGCATGTTGGGTTTTTGAAACAGTTCAAATCATTTTGAGAATACAAAGTTTGATCGGTTTTACCGAGAAGGTCTACGGTTCGAGTCCGTATAGCCCTACTAAATATATAGTAATATTTGATTGTTAGTTAAAACCAATCAATTGCAATTGAATGGAAGAAATGGATCTAGGAACACCCTACTTAGATTTGTTTAGTACAATTTGATTTGGAGCCAAGCCTGGGTTTGAATTTGAAAAGAAATTTCATTGGAAACATTGTTAAAGAGACTTTTCGATTTCATACATATACCTTCCCTATCAAAGCGTAAAACAAGTAGTCTTTTTTTCTTTTCCTTATACAATCAACAGAAACAACTCTGTTCGAACTCGATTTTTTAAATCAAAAATATAACAACCCGATTCCAATTCTGAAATCGAAGTTCTTAAACATTCTCTATACGCGTGAATTTTCTCTTCTAAGAAAAAAATTCTTTCTTTCAATATAATACTTCATTAATATTTAGTTAATAATCTGAGCGGTTGTATCTAGATGCTTATTCTGACAAGAAATGTTCCATTTTTTTTCATCAAATAATGACTATTCATCGATTTTTTTCATGCGAATGGGGGGCAAGAAAACTCTATGAAAAAGGGTTGGTTCAATTCGATCTTGTCTAAAAAAGAGTTAGAACACAGATACGGGTGTGGATTAAGTAAATCAATGGACAGTCTTGGTCCTACTGAAAATACCAGTACAACGGAAGATCCGAGTCTAAATGATACAGAAAAAAACATTCATAGTTGGAGAAATAGTGACAGTTCTAGTTATAGTAATGTTGATCATTTAGTTCGTGTTATGGACATTCGGAATTTCATCTCTGATACTCTTTTTTTACTTATAGATAGTAAAGGGGACGGTTATTCCCTATACTTCGATATTGAAAATCAAATTTTTGAGATTGACAACGATCCGTCTTTTCTGAATGAACTGCAAAGTTCCTTTTCGAATTATTGGAATTCAAGTTATCTGAACTCTAGATCTAAGAGTGGCGATACTTATAATGATCATTCCATGGATTATACTGAAGATAGTTGGAATAATCACATTAATAATTGCATTGACAATTATCTTCATTCTCAAATCCGTAGTGGCAGTTCCATCCTAAGTGATAGTGACAATTACAGTGATAGTTACATTTTGAGTTACATTTTTAATGAAAGTGGAAATACCTGCGAAAGTTTCAGTAAAAGAATTATCACGAACGACAGTAATTTCCCTAAAATCGAAAATTCTACTAATCTTGATGTAACTCAAAAATATAAACATTTGTGGGTTCAATGCGAAAATTGTTATGCATTAAATTACAAGAAATTACTTAAGTCAAAAATGGGTATTTGTGAACAATGTGGATATCATTTGAAAATGAGTAGTTCAGATAGAATCGAACTTCTGATTGATCCTGGTACTTGGAATCCTATGGATGAAGGTATGGTCTCTATGGATCCTATCGAATTTCATTCGGAGGAGGAAGCTTATAAAGATCGTATTGATTCTTATCAAATAAAGACAGGTTTAACTGAAGCTGTTCAAACAGGTATAGGTCAACTAAACGGTATTCCTGTAGCAATTGGTGTTATGGATTTTCAGTTTATGGGAGGCAGTATGGGATCCGTAGTAGGGGAAAAGATCACCCGATTGATTGAGTATGCTGCCAATAAATTAATCCCCCTTATTATAGTATGTGCTTCCGGGGGGGCACGCATGCAAGAAGGAAGCTTGAGCTTAATGCAAATGGCGAAAATCTCGTCGGTTTTATATGATTATCAATCAAATAAAAAGTTATTTTATGTATCAATCCTTACATCTCCTACTACTGGTGGGGTGACTGCCAGCTTTGGTATGTTGGGGGATATCATTATTGCTGAACCGAACGCCTACATTGCATTTGCGGGTAAAAGAGTAATTGAGCAAACATTGAATAAGACAGTACCTGAAGGGTCACAAGCAGCCGAATTTTTATTCCATAAGGGTTTATTCGATCCAATCGTACCACGTAATCTTTTAAAAGGTGTTCTAAGTGAGTTATTTCAGCTGCATGCTTTTTTTCCTTTGAATCAAAATAAAGGCGAGGATTAAGGGCAATTTTTATATTTGTGTCAAAAAGTTTTTTTATTCCAAAATTAGGATGTCGCGAACCAAAAACCTCCATGCTTATTTCCTTTAGATTCCAATAAAAAAAACTTTTTGTTTGTATCTTTCGTCGGGGAGTCTTTATTTAAAATACCTCTTGGATCGGACTCTAACGACTGCTTTGGAAATTGAATTTATAATAAATCCTCTATTTTTCGATTTTCTTGAATTAGTAAAAGCAAAAGAAAGAAAAAAAGAGAAAGTAAACGCGATTAGCATATATTATATGTAGAAATCGAATTGCTTTTTTAGTTCTACATTTCTTGTACTTATTCTATACTATATTCATTCTATAGAATTCTAATTAATTAATTTTAATATAATAAGATAATAACAACAAAAATATAACAAACAGGTACAATTACAATATCGTAAATCGAGGTACCCGGTCTATGACAACTATGAACTTTCCCTCAATTTTTGTGCCTTTAGTAGGCCTAGTATTTCCAGCGATTGCAATGGCTTCTTTATTTCTTCATGTTCAAAAAAATAAAATTGTTTAGATCGTCTCGTCAAAATCTCATTTTTAAAAACTTAGACTTGAATTATAATAGAGATATATGTTTAGCGGAATGGTATAACACATGATTTCTTCCGAACATAAATGAATGAGCTCTTATGTATGTGATGTAAACGGAAAAATGACAATACAATATTAGGGGTAGATGTTATTATTTTGATCGAACTAAAAGAAAAAATAGAAAGAAATAAAAGTGAAACACCTCTGACATCAAAATAGGACTAGTTGATGAGAGTTACATCGGAAACAAGACAGAGTAAGGAAAGTACAATTCATTTGGGGTATTCTTTCAATTCAAATTAAATGCAACCGGATCTAGTATGAATTGGCGATCAGAACGTATATGGGTAGAACTTATAACGGGATCTCGAAAAATAAGTAATTTCTGCTGGGCCTTTATCCTTTTTTTCGGTTCATTAGGATTCTTGTTGGTTGGAATTTCCAGCTATCTTGGTAAGAATTTGATATCTTTATTTCCTCCCCAGCAAATTCTTTTTTTTCCACAAGGGATCGTGATGTCTTTCTATGGGATTGCCGGCCTCTTTATTAGCTCATATTTGTGGTGTGCAATTTCGTGGAATGTGGGTAGTGGTTATGATCGATTCGATAGAAAAAAGGGAATAGTCTGTATTTTTCGCTGGGGATTCCCTGGAAAAAATCGTCGCATCTTTTTCCGATATCTTATAAAAGATATTCAGTCTATTAGAATAGAACTTAAAGAGGGTATTTATACTCGCCGTGTTCTTTATCTGGAAATCAGAGGACAAGGAGCCATTCCTTTAACTCGTACTGATGAGAATTTGACTCCACGAGAAATGGAACAAAAGGCGGCTGAATTGGCCTATTTCTTGCGTGTACCAATTGAAGGATTTTGAAAAATGAACGGAAATACCGAACGTTTTCTTAACTTGGCGTAAAATACAAAATCTAGAATACGTTTTTCTACGGCATACCTTAACAGAAATCTCATCAGAACGCCCACTCGGGTCAAAGCAGACGTATACAGAACAACCAAAAGGGGGAAACTGTTTATGTCTACAAATACAAACCAATTCAATTCCATAGAATTTCCAGTATTTGTAATTGATATATTACATACATTATGTAAATTTTATCGCTTTTTTAGTAATCTTTTGTTCGCTTTAATGATGAAATAATTTGATTTCTTATAATTTCTAATTATAACGAGAATTAAATTATCCAAATTCTGTCGTGTTTTGCCATCCATTTTTATTATCACATTCAAGTCTTAAATTCTTTTTTTGTGCTATGGTTAATTTGTTCAATTTTTGGAAATATTTTCTATTTTGGTAGAAAGTGAGTTCTTTCATCTTGAAATCAAAATAAAAAAAATTCATTAATTGAAAAAAACGAAATGGCTCTGCCGGGTATTCGTCGAAAGCAATTCCTTCCTTTCGATGAATACCCGGTGGGTTCATTAACAATTTATAGATGAAAAAAAATGGAAAAAAAGAAAGCATTTATTCCTTTTCTATATCTTGTATCTATAGTATTTTTACCCTGGTGGATCTATCTATCATTTCAAAAAAGTCTGGAATCTTGGGTTACTACTTGGTGGAATACTAAGCAATCTGAAACTTTTTTGAATGATATTCAAGAAAAAAATCTTCGCGAAAAATGGATCGAATTCGAGGAGCTCCGCTTGTTGGACGAAATGATAAAGGAATGTCCGGAAACACATCTACAAAAGCTTCGTATAGGAATCCACAATGAAACGATTCAATTGATCAAGACGTACAATGAAGATTGTATCCATATGATTTTGCACTTCTCCACAAATTTTATCTGTTTCCTTATTCTAGGTGGTTATTCCATTCTGGGAAATAAAGAACTTATTCGTCTTAATTCTTGGGTTCAGGAATTCCTATATAACTTAAGCGACACAATAAAAGCTTTTTCCATTCTTTTAGTAACCGATTTATGTATCGGATTTCATTCGCCCCAAGGTTGGGAACTACTGATTAGCTCTATCTACAAAGATTTTGGATTTGCCCATAACGATCAAATTATATCGAGTCTTGTTTCCACTTTTCCAGTCATTCTAGATACATTTTTAAAATATTGGATTTTCCGTTCTTTAAATCGTGTATCCCCATCACTTGTAGTGATTTATCATTCAATGAATGACTGAAAAAAAGAAAAGGGGTATATGAAGAGAAATCTAATTCGAGTTTTTAATTCGAATGTTGCTTTGTACATAATCAATAATCAAAGCATTACCAATTGTACCCCCTCTTTTCTACCCGTCTAAGGCGGGGAGTTCCTCCTATATTCCAGTAATATTATTTTATTAAATTAAGTTTTCAGTTAAAGTAAATAGCAGACTGATGGATAGGGAACTCTATTAGCAACCTACCAAATTTATTGTAGAAATTTTCGGAATCAACGGTTGGACCATGCAAACTATAAATACCTTTTCTTGGATAAAAGAACAGATTACTCGATCCATTTCCATCTCGCTCGTGATATATATAATAACTCGGTCATCCATTTCGAATGCATATCCCATTTTCGCACAGCAAGGTTATGAAAATCCACGAGAAGCGACTGGACGTATTGTATGTGCCAATTGCCATTTAGCCAATAAGCCCGTGGATATTGAGGTTCCACAAGCGGTCCTTCCGGATACTGTATTTGAAGCAGTTGTTCGAATTCCTTATGATATGCAATTAAAACAAGTTCTTGCTAATGGCAAAAAGGGGGGTTTGAATGTGGGGGCTGTTCTTATTTTACCTGAGGGGTTTGAATTAGCCCCCCCCGACCGTATTTCTCCAGAGATGAAAGAAAAGATAGGGAATCTTTCTTTTCAGAGCTATCGCCCCAATAAAAAAAATATTCTTGTGATAGGTCCTATTCCGGGGCAAAAATATAGTGAAATTACCTTTCCTATTCTTTCCCCAGACCCTGCCACTAAGAAAGACGTTCACTTCTTAAAATATCCGATATATGTAGGTGGTAACAGAGGAAGGGGTCAGATTTATCCTGACGGAAGCAAGAGTAATAATACAGTTTATAATGCCACAACAGCAGGTATAGTAAAGAAAATTGTACGAAAAGAAAAGGGCGGATACGAAATAAACATAGCGGATGCCTCGGACGGACGTGAAGTCGTTGATATTATCCCGCCAGGACCGGAGCTTCTTGTTTCAGAGGGTGAATCTATCAAACTTGATCAACCATTAACAAGTAATCCTAATGTGGGTGGATTTGGTCAAGGAGATGCAGAAATAGTCCTTCAAGACCCACTGCGCGTACAAGGGCTTTTGTTCTTCTTTGCATCCGTTATTCTAGCACAAATCTTTTTGGTTCTTAAAAAGAAACAGTTCGAGAAGGTTCAATTGTCCGAAATGAATTTCTAGATTCGTGAATTTATCAAGATCAAGCTTGTAACAATAACAAAATTCTTGTTGACAATTCAATTCTTTGACAGTTTTGGATGATCAATAAAAAAAAAAAAAATTACGAGAAGGTTCTTTTTTGTTTGTTTCTACTTTTCTTCTACATCTACGAGCAAGATTTTGAGTTATAATAATATATTGGATTGTGAAGAAAACTTTTTTACTTTTTTCCAATCGAAATTTGACTCGATACTAGAC